AAATTTTTCTAGTAATTTTTTTTCCATTGCCATGATTTTTTAATTCTTTCCTAAAACTGCTTATAATTGATATTTTTTTTAAGATTTTTTTTTTGCAAAAAAGTGTAATTTTTTGTAAATTTTTAAAAAATCCAAATTTGTACTAGATTTTGTTAACTAATGGGGTTTCGGTTAAAATGGCTGATTTTTCCAAAAAGTTTCCGAAAATTTCGTTTTTGATATGATAGTTTAATACAAATAATAGCACAGTACTTACATATATATAAACAATAAAATAAATATAAGTTATTGAATTGTATAAGTCTTGAAATAAAAAGAAATATTATAAATGCCTACCTAATTATTACTCCCCTAAATATATTAATAGAGGAATTAAATACAACCTATTATAATAGACCATCTATAAAATAATATATAAGATTTATATAAACTATAAATTGAAACACTTATTAATGGTATTTATGTAAGCATTTATTAAGAAAAAAAAAAAATAGTGCTAATCTAAAATATCATATATATTTTTTTTACAATATTTTTTGGTATGAAATTTAATTGTCGTATCAAATAGCATATTAGTCGTAATTTACATACATATCAAGATATGAATGGTTTTCACGACCGAAGGTCGTTGGTCGGGAATTCGTATAAGTCATTTTTTTAGCTAAAAAAGTTTTTTTTTTGAACCAAATTTTTGTAAAAATTTGGTCTTAAATAAGTATCAACTTTAAATTTTATAATTGAGTCAGTAACATTTATAGTTTATTAAAAAAAACTTTTTTTTTTAAAAATTTTTTGGGCGGAATTTGTGAACGATTTTTTGGGTCGCAAAAGCCGCTCAAATCGCTCTATGCATGGAAAGTGCGACTAATCGCGTTTTCACGCAATCCCGTTCAAAATCGTTTTTGTGCGGTTTTCGCGACCAAATTTTTCAAAAAATCAGAATTTTCAATTTTTACAAAAATTTAATTTTTTGTTTGTAGGGGATTAACGTTAAATTTTGTCTTGGGGGGAGATTTGAAAAAATCTTAAATTTGGCTTATTTTACGTGAAATCTTGTTTTTTTTTAAAAATTTTATTCATCTGGTCCAAATTATAAAAAAATGAAAATGCCATTTTCATGTAAAATGCTCATTTGGTAAATTTTTTTTTTGATTTATCTTTTTAAAATTGATTTTTGAATTGTTGTTTATTGGGGTTTTACAACAATTTGGGGTTTTTTTTAAAAAAAAATTTTATCAAAGGAGGTAATTGGGGGGGGTTGATTTTACTTTTTTAAAAATTTTCTAAAAAATGGTTTTATTTAGGTTTGGTTCATTTTTAGTGAGATTTCGTTTTTTTTTAAAAATTTTTATTTATTGAGATCATATTTTAAAAAAAATGAAAATGGCTTTTTCACGTAAAATGCTTAGCGGGGTTATTTTTTTTTAAATTTATCTTTTTAAAATTGATTTTTGAAATGATGTTTTTAGGGTTTTTACGACAATTAGGGGGTTTTTTTAAAAAAAAAGTTTTTAAAAATTATTTTGGTTGTAAATTCCTTTATTTTCTTTTTTTGTTTAAATAAAAATGTTTTTTTGGTCTTTCTTATTGATTATTTTGTTTTAATTTATTGAGCTCAAATTTTAAAAAAAATGAAAATTGTTTCTTTTAGGAAAACACTTAGGGGGTGGTTTTTCATTAAATTTTTAATCGATTTTTGTGAATTTTAAGATTTTACCTTCATAAACTTTTTTAATGGGAAATTTAACTTATTATCTCGTTGACTAGTTATTTTTGCTTTAATAACATTTTTGTAAAAATTTCAATTTGGTTTTTCTTATTGGTTGTTTTGTTTTTATTTCTTGAGCTCAAATTTTAAAAAAAATGAAAATTGTTTCTTTTTGGAAAACACTTAGGGGGTGGTTTTTCATTTCATTTTTATTATTTTTGTAAATTCGTTTTAAGATTTTTCCATTTAATGGTTTTTTCATGTAAAAAATTTTGGGGATCTTAATTTTCTTAAATTTCTTTGATCGTAGCAAAAGTGCTAGAAATTGTTTCTCGATTTAGTTGTGTAATCTAGGGGAGTTAGATTACACTAAAATTAGATCATTAAGAGAGACCGCTATAAATTAGATCATGGGGTCGGTCTATAAGAGGGCGTTATAGTAATTTTACGGGAGGAATTATTAATTGAGTTAGCACGATTTGAGTTTGTTGATAAAGTTTTATTTTGTCTTAAAAATTAACTATTAAATTTTTGTATATGTGAATTTTTGCTTTAAATAATTTGTTGTCGCAGTATAGAATTTTAAGTATTAAGTTAGCTTAGACTTAGAAATTTGATTTAGTATAAACAAAATTTGTGCCAGCAGTTGCGGTTATACAAATTGTGCAGGTTAATTTTATCTAGTACCAATTAAGTGTGAAATTTAAGAAGTTTAATTTTATGTTTTTTAGGTGAAATTTTAAATTTAATTTAAATTTTTTTTTTGATTCTGAAGTTGGGAAATTCTCTTTTTAAACTAGGATTAGATACCCTATTATTGAGAATGTAAAATTTTTAGCTAAGATTATTATTAGTTAAGTTCTTTAAAGTTAAAGAATTTGGCGGTATTTTAGTCTATTCAGAGGAACCTGTTTCTTAATTGATAGTCCACGATAAATTTTACTCTAGTTTTTAATTTGCATATCGTCGTTTATAAGAATTTTAGGAGAAGGAAAATTCTTAAGGTTTTTAATTTGAAAGTAATTCAGATCAAGGTGTAGTTTATATTAGAGTTGAAATGGGTTACAATATATTTATATGTGGTTTTTAGTTTTAATAATTAAAATAAAATGGATTTGATAGTAAATTCTTTATTTTTGGGGGTTGATTTAGCTCTAAAATATGCACATATCGCCCGTCGCTTTCATTTTAAGGTGGAATAAGTCGTAACAAAGTAGGCTTATTGGAAAATGAGCCTGGAATGCAAATTAGAGCTTGGTATAAGCGTTTTATTTACACTAAAAAGTTAATTGTGAAATTCAATTTAATTTGATTTTATAAAATTATTTTTATTTTTTTTATGTTTTAGTTTATTAGAAGAATGTTTATTTTTATTAATTTTGTTTGAAAAAATGTTTTTTATTATAGTTCATAGTATTGTGAAAGAATTTTTTAAAAATTTTAAAAGAAGGTTTACTTTGCCGTACCTTGTGTGTCAGGGTTTATTAATTTATTAATAAATTTTTATTTTTCCCGAATTTAGAAGAGCTATGATTTTATATATTTTGCTGTAGAATAAGCATTTTTAATAAAATTATTGTAATGAAATGTTAGTCGTTTCTAAATATATCTGGTTTTCAAAGAAATTAATTCAATTTAGCTATTATTTAGGATTATTTTTATTTTTTAATATTTTTCTTTTTAATATGTAATATTTAAGGGGATAAGCTCTTAATTAGAATGTTAAAAAATTCTAGTACCAAATTGATTTGTAGGATTAGAATTTTCCATCAATTATAGGATGTTTTAATTAGTCTTTTATTTATTTGATTTTTATTATTTTTAACTTTTTTATTTGAATTTAAACTTAAATTTTTTTTGTTTAGTAATTATGATGAAATTAGTATATTTTTTTGTATTTTTAATTTTTGTGATTAAGGTTTAATTAAGGAACTCGGCAAACTTAATTTTCACCTGTTTATTAAAAACATGTCCTTTTGTTTATGATTTAAGGTCAGGCCTGCCCGATGATTATATTGAATGGCCGCAGTATTTTGACTGTGCAAAGGTAGCATAATCATTAGTTTCTTAATTAGAAGCTGGAATGAATGGTTTGATGAAAAATTGACTGTCTCAATTAAATTGTTTTAGAACTTTATTTTTAAGTTAAAAAGCTTAAATTTAGTAAAAAGACGAGAAGACCCTATAGAGTTTTATGTTTTAGTATTAATTAATTTTAAGATTTTTATTTTTTTTATTATTATTAGCATTTTGTTGGGGTGATGAGTAAATTTAACTAACTTTATTTTATTTTTACATTGATTAGTGGTTTTATGATCCTATATTTTAGATTACAAGATAAAATTACCTTAGGGATAACAGCGTAATTTTTTCTGAAAGTTCTTATTGATGAAGAAGTTTGCGACCTCGATGTTGGATTAAAATTTATTTTTGGTGTAGCAGCTAAAATATTAGGTCTGTTCGACCTTTGAAATTTTACATGATCTGAGTTTAGACCGGCGTGAGCCAGGTTGGTTTCTATCTTTTATTATTTAGAATATTTTAGTACGAAAGGACCAAATATTTGAATTATATTTTTTATTTTGATTATTATTATTATTTTGGCAGATTAGTGCGATAGATTTAGAATCTTTTTATGTATTTTATTTTACAAATAATATTGTTTTTAAGGGATTTATTTTTGATTATTATTTCGATAATTGTTTTAATTATTTGTGTGTTAGTTGGAGTTGCTTTTTTAACTTTACTAGAACGTAAAGTCCTAGGTTATATTCAAATTCGTAAGGGTCCTAATAAGGTTGGTTTTATGGGTTTATTGCAGCCTTTTAGTGATGCTATTAAGTTATTTACTAAGGAGCAAACTTTCCCTTTTATGTCTAATTTTAGTATTTACTATTTTTCTCCTGTAATAAATTTGTTTCTGTCTCTTTTTTTGTGGATGGTTATACCTTTTTTATCTGTTTATTTAAATTTTAATTTATCTTTATTATTTTTTCTCAGAGTTGCTAGTCTTAGAGTTTATACTATTATAATGGCAGGATGATCTTCCAATTCTTCTTATTCTTTATTAGGGGGGTTGCGTTCTGTAGCTCAAACTATTTCTTATGAGGTTAGACTAGCTTTAATTTTAATGTCTTTTATTTTTTTAGTTCTTAGCTTAAATGCTTTAGATTTTATTTATTATCAAGATTACTGTTGATTTTTATTTATTTGTTTGCCTTTATGTTTTATATGAGTAATTTCAAGTTTAGCTGAAACTAACCGTACTCCTTTTGATTTTGCTGAAGGTGAATCTGAGCTGGTTTCTGGTTTTAATGTTGAATATAGAAGTGGGAGTTTTGCTATAATTTTTTTGGCTGAATATGCAAGAATTTTATTTATAAGAATACTCTGTGTTTTGTTATTTTTAGGTGCAGATTTAAATTCTTTTATATTTTTTATTAAGTTAGTTTTTATTTCTTTTTTTTGGATTTGAGTACGTGGTACTTTACCTCGATTTCGTTATGATAAGTTAATATACTTAGCTTGAAAGAGATTTTTACCATGTTCTCTCAATTATTTAATTTTTTTTTTAGGGTTCAAAATGTTAATTTTTGCCCTTTTACTATAGTTAATAAAATCTAGTAAAACTAATAGAGAATTGTAATCTCTTTTATATGCTTTCAAAGTATATACTTATTCAAGTTCATTAGTTAATTATTAATAATTTTATCTCACATTACATATGTGATTGGGTTAATTAAGTAATATCTAAAGTATAAAACTGTTAATGTTTGTCCTGTAATAATGTATGGATCTTCAACAGGTCGGGCTCCAATTCATGTAAGTAAAATAATTAGTGTTACTATTATTCAGAATAATGATTTGTTTATTGGATAGAATTGATTTCTTCCAAATTTTCTTTTATTTGAAAATGGTAAAATATAAAGAATTGCAATAGATATTGCTAAAGCGATTACTCCTCCTAATTTATTAGGAATTGATCGTAAAATTGCGTAGGCAAATAAGAAATATCATTCTGGCTGAATATGCACTGGTGTTACTAATGGATTAGCCGGGATGAAATTATCAGGATCTCCTAATATATATGGGTTTGTGAGTGAAAGAATGACTAATAAAATTGTTATTGATAAAAATCCCAATACATCCTTAAATGTAAAATATGGATGGAACGGAATTTTATCAATGTTTCTGTTTACCCCAAGTGGATTATTTGACCCTGTTTGGTGAAGGAATAGGAGGTGAATTAATACTATGGCTGCAATTACGAATGGTAATAGGAAATGGAAGGTAAAGAATCGAGTAAGTGTTGCATTGTCAACTGCGAATCCTCCTCAAACCCATTGTACAATAGTTGTTCCTAAATATGGGATTGCTGATAATAAATTTGTAATTACTGTGGCTCCTCAAAATGATATTTGTCCTCAAGGTAAAACATACCCTAGGAATGCTGTTGCTATAACTAAGAATAAAATTGTTACCCCCACTATTCAAGTATGAATTAAATTATAAGATCTATAGTATATTCCACGTCCTGCATGAATGTAAATACAAATGAAAAAGAAAGATGCTCCATTAGCATGAATAGTTCGAATCAATCATCCTTGGTTCACATCTCGACAAATATGTGTAACTCTATTAAATGCGAGTTCAATATTTGGGCAATAGTGTATTGCTAGAAATACTCCTGTTACGATTTGAATACCTAGACATAGTCCTAGAAGAGATCCAAAATTTCATATTGTTGAAATATTTGATGGTGATGGTAAATCAATTAATGAATTATTTACGATTTTAAATAGTGGGGATGATTTTCGAATTGGTATTTTCATTAGTTTATTTGTCGAATTGATCCTTGCTTGAACGATGTGATTTTTACTGTTGCAATAAGGGCTAATAATAAATAGATTATTATAAAAATTAGGGTTAATCTTAATGGTATATTGATATATTTGCTGAATGATGTGTTGATTCTAATTATTTCATCAAATTTTATTGATTCGTTATTTTTAATATTAATTTCTATTTTTTGTAATATTAGAGTAATTACAGGTGTAATTAAAATTAATATTAAATTTATATTTCTTATTTTAAATTTTTCGTTTGATGCAATTCTTGTTATATATATAAATAAAATTAATATACCTCCAATCATGATTAAGAATAAAATGTATGAAAATCAAAAGTTATAGTTTAAGTTCCCTGTAATTATACTAATAATTACAGTTTGTAATAACAAAATTAGTCCGGCTGAAAGTGGATGATTTATTGTAATAAATAAAATCGATAATACTATTATAGCTGAGAATATAGTTGTAATAATATCAAGAAGTAGTTTAATTAAAATATTAATTTTGGAGATTAATGATAGACTTTTATCTTTTCTTGATGTTTTTAAAGTTTCCTTATTTTTAGTTTACAAGACTAATATTTTTTTTAAATTATAAAAACTAATGTTAATATATAAATTTTCTGGTTTATTAATATTTTTTTCTGGGTTGACTTTATTTAGAATAAAACGTAAGCATTTACTATTAATGCTTTTAAGACTTGAGTTTGTGGTTTTATCTGTTTATTATGAAATGTTTTTATATTTAAGTCAAGTTGGAAATGAGTATTTTTTTTCTATAGTTTTTTTAACTTTCAGAGTTTGTGAGGGTGTATTAGGTTTATCTATTTTAGTTTCATTAATTCGAACTCATGGTAATGATTATTTTCAAAGTTTTAGAGTTTTATGATAAAGTTTTTATTTTCTTTACTTATAATGATTCCTTTATCTTTTTATGGTAAATTCTGATTTAATCAGTTTGTTTGATTATTATTGAGATTTTTTTTTTTGTTGAATTTTGTTTCTAGTGGTTTAATTGTTAATTTATCAAATGAATTAGGCATAGATCTTTTATCTTTTACTTTGGTATTATTAAGTTTTTGAATTTGTAGTTTAATGTTAATAGCAAGAGAAAAGATTTATTTAACTAATAATTGGTTTAAGATATTTTTATTTGTTATGGTAATTTTAATAATTAGTTTATATGTTACTTTCAGTTCTTTAAATTTGTTTATTTTTTACATTTTTTTTGAAATTAGCTTAATTCCCACATTAATTTTGATTGTTGGTTGGGGTTATCAGCCCGAGCGTTTGCAGGCAGGTGTTTATTTGTTATTTTATACTTTATTAGCTTCTTTACCTATAATGATTTCTTTGTTTTTTTGTTATGATTATTTTAATTCTATACATTACTTTTTCTTTATAGAAAGAATTGACAGATTGATTATGTATTTATTAATTAATTTTGTTTTTTTTATTAAAATTCCTATGTTTTTTGTTCATTTATGGTTACCTAAGGCCCATGTAGAAGCACCTATTTCTGGTTCAATAATTTTAGCTGGTATTATATTAAAGTTAGGGGGTTATGGTATAATGCGTTTAATAGTGATATTTATCTTAATTGGGGTAAAAATTAATCTTTTTTTTATTAGCCTGAGATTAATTGGTGGTTTTTATGTTTCTATAATTTGTTTACGTCAAAGTGATATAAAGATGTTGATTGCATATTCTTCTGTCTCTCATATGGGTTTAGTTTTAGCAGGTATTATGACTTTAAGTTATTGAGGACTTAGAGGATCACTTGTAATAATAATTGCTCATGGTTTATGTTCTTCTGGATTATTTTGTTTAGCTAATATCTCTTATGAGCGTTTAATAAGACGAAGTCTTTATATTAATAAGGGTTTGATTAATTTAATGCCTAGCTTATCATTATTTTGGTTTTTACTTGTTTCTTCTAATATGGCTGCGCCACCTTCTTTAAATTTATTGGGTGAAATTATACTTATTAATAGAATCTTGGGTTTTAGTAGTTTAAACATATTTTTTCTAATAATGATTTCTTTTTTTAGAGCTGTTTATTCTCTTTATCTATATTCTTTTAGTCAACATGGTTTTTATTATTCTGGTTATTATTCTTTTTTCTCTTGTAGAGTTCGGGAGTATCTTCTTCTAATAATACATTGATTACCTTTAAATATATTGATTTTAATTGGAGATTGTATGACTTTGTGATTGTATTTAAATAGTTTATTTTAAAATTTTGACTTGTGGCGTCAAAGATGTACTATCTGTACTTTAAATAATTTTAAATATTTGCTTGATTTATTCTTTTTTCTTTGTTTTTTTTAGACTAACTTTTTTTTGTACTAGAATTTATTTTATAGTTGTAGATTTAGTATATTTTTATGAATTTAATTTGTTGATAATTAATTCTAGTTCTATTGTTATGACTGTCTTGTTTGATTGAATATCACTTTTATTTATAAGATTTGTTTTATTTATTTCTGGTATAGTTATTTATTATAGAATGGAATATATAGAAGGTGATTTGAATCTTAATCGGTTTATTATATTGGTTGTTATATTTGTCTTGTCTATAATATTACTTATTATTAGTCCTAATTTGGTTAGAATTCTTTTAGGATGAGATGGTCTAGGATTAGTTTCTTATTGTTTAGTTATTTATTATCAGAATGTAAAGTCTTATAATGCTGGTATATTAACAGCCTTAAGAAATCGAATTGGAGATGTAGCTCTGTTGATAGCAATTGCTTGGATATTAAATTATGGAAGTTGAAATTATGTATTTTATTTAAGAGAATTAAAGGATGATTTTATCATAAAAATTATTACTTATATAGTTTTATTAGCAGCTATAACTAAAAGAGCCCAAATCCCCTTTTCTTCTTGATTACCTGCAGCAATGGCTGCTCCTACTCCTGTTTCTTCTTTAGTTCATTCTTCTACTTTGGTTACTGCAGGAGTTTATTTACTTATTCGTTTTAATTTTGCTTTTAGTGAGACTTTAATATATATTTTATTATTTATTTCTAGAATAACAATGTTTATGTCTGGATTAGGGGCTAGCTTTGAATTCGATTTGAAGAAGATTATTGCACTTTCAACTTTGAGACAACTTGGTTTAATAATAAGAATTTTGGCTTTAGGTAGCTATAAGTTAGCTTTTTTTCATTTACTTACTCATGCATTATTTAAGGCTTTACTTTTTATATGTGCTGGTAATATTATTCATAACTTAGGTAATTGTCAGGATATTCGTTTTATAGGAGGATTATCTGTATTGATACCTTTAACTTGTTCATACTTGAATATTAGAAACTTAGCTTTGTGTGGTTTACCATTTCTTAGAGGGTTTTATTCTAAGGATTTAATTGTGGAAGTTATAACTATAGGTTATTTAAATTTTTATATTTATTTTATTTTTTATGTTTCTATTGGTTTAACGGTGTGTTATAGATTTCGTTTAGTTTATTATACTTGTTCTGGAGATTATAATTATCTATCTTTAAGAAGAGTTTCTGAAAAAGGTTTTATTATACTGAAGGGTATAACAGGTCTAATTTTTCTAGTAATTTTTATGGGTAGTTTATTAAGATGAGTAATTTTTCCTTATCCTTATGTTATTATCTTACCCTTACCTCTAAAGTTGATGACTTTACTAATGATTTCTATTGGGGCTTGATTAGGATATGAAGTTTCTAAGTTTTCTCTTAGATTTAATAATTTGTCTTTACGTTTTTTTAACGTTTCCTGGTTTTTAGCTAGAATATGAAATATACCTATGATTTCAACTTTTGGTATTAACTATTATCCTATTTTTGGAGGATCTTTATTATATAAAAGGTTAGACCAAGGTTGAAGAGAGTATTTTGGAGCCCAGAAAATTTATAGATCTTTAGTATACAATTCAAAAACCTTTCAATTTTTAATGTTTAATAGAATTAAAATTTTCTTTATTTTGATAATCATATGACTAGTAGTTATTATATTATTGTACTTAAATAGCTTATATTTAGAGCATAATATTGAAGATATTAAGGAAACCTAGGTTTTTAAGTATTTATAAAAATGAATTAATTTTACATTGAAAATGTAATGTTTTTATTAAACTATATAAATTAGAAATATAAACATATTTATGCTTTAAATATAAGTTAGAAGCTTATTTTTTACATATTTCTTTAATTGGAATTAAATTCAATTTTATCATTAACAGTGATATACCTCTTTTTGGTTTCAATTAATAAATAAGGATTAAATTATAATCAAATTTTTAGGTCGAAACTAAATGCAAAGGTTTGCTTCTTATTTAAGATAAATTGATTTTATCAATTATTTTTAAATGCAAATTAAATGTTATTATTAACTATTATCCTAGTTTGTTCAGTCAAGTGCTCCTTGCTTTCATTCATGGAATAGACCGATTAATAAAATAATTAAGAATAACATTAATACAATGAAATAGATTATTATATTATTATTTTTAATTGAGATAATCAATGGAAATAATAGTGTAATTTCTACATCAAAAATTAGAAAAATAATTGCAATTAAAAAGAAATGAAGTGAAAAAGGTAATCGTGTTGAGGACTTAGGATCGAATCCGCATTCAAATGGGGATCTTTTCTCTCGGTCTATAATTGTTTTTTTAGCTGTTAGATTTAACACTAAAACTAAGACTGTTATAATTAATATAATTACTATTGATGATATTAGTAGTGATAAGATTATTTATACTATTTTATAGATCTTTTGATTGGAAGTCAAAAATAATATTTATACTATATAAATATCTACCTCATCAATAGATTGAAATATAAAGGAACAGTCAAACAACATCAACAAAATGTCAGTATCATGCAGCAGCTTCAAATCCAAAATGATGAATTTGTGAGAAGTGGTTATTTATATGACGTAGAAGACATACTGTTAAAAAGGTTGTACCAATAATTACATGAATTCCATGAAATCCTGTTGCTATAAAGAATGATGATCCATAGGCTGAGTCTGAAATGGAAAATGATGATTCAAAATATTCATATCCTTGAAGAATTGAAAAATAAATTCCTAAGATAACTGTTAATAACAGTCCTTGTGTAGTTTGTTTAAAATTGTTTTCTATTAATCTATGGTGTGCTCATGTAACTGTAAGTCCTGAAGTTAATAAAATGAGGGTATTTAATAAGGGAATTTGAATAGGATTAAACGTTTGAATTCCCTTGGGAGGTCAAATTATTCCAATTTCAATTGCTGGTGAAAGTCTATTATGGAAAAATCCTCAGAAAAATGAAACGAAGAAAAATACTTCTGATGTAATGAATAAAATTATTCCTCACCGTAGTCCTATAGTTACTACAAAGGTATGTTGTCCTTGGAATGTCCCTTCTCGGGAGATATCTCGTCATCATTGAAACATAATTAATGTTATTGATAGAAATCCGATTATTAATAAGGATCTATCAAAGAAATGAAATCACTTGATGATACCTGATATTACGATAAGTGCTCTTAATGATCCAATAATTGGTCATGGACTAACATCCACTAAATGGAAGGGATGATTTTTATTTGACATTAGTTTACTTCTCTAGAGTATAGTGTTCTTAATACTGCAAATACATAAGATTGAATGATTGCAACTGCTGATTCTAGTATTAGAAGTATAATTTGTACGATTAACAATATGTTAATTATATATGTTGATAAAATTGTTCCTGTATTTCCTAAAAGAGTTATAAGCAAATGTCCTGCAATCATGTTTGCTGATAGTCGAATTGCTAAAGTCCCTGGTCGAATTACGTTTCTAATTGTTTCAATACATACTATAAATGGTATTAAAACAGGTGGAGTTCCTTGTGGAACAAGATGGGCAAATATATGGATAGTATTATTAATTCATCCAAATAGTATAAAAGATAGTCATAATGGCAATGCAAGAGATAAAGTTATAACTATATGTCTTGTTCTTGTAAAAATGTATGGAAATAGGCCTAAGAAATTATTATAAAGAATTAGGCTGAATAGTGAAATGAATATAATTGTTGACCCCTTAATTTTAGGTCCAATTAGAGTTTTAAATTCTTTGTGAAGAATTAAGATTGTTTTTGATCATAAAATATTTAATCGTGAGGGAATAAGTCAAAATGTTGATGGAATAATAATTAGACCAATTATTGTTCTTACTCAATTAAAAGAGGTTCTTCAATTTGTTGATGGATCAAATGATGAAAAAAGATTTGCTATCATTTTCAATTGTTGATTTTTATTTTAATTTGACTTTGAAGTTTTAATCTTTTGTTGTATCTAATGAACGAATAATAATTTAAGATATTAAATATTAATATTATCATAATAAATATAATTATGAGGGATAGTCAGTTTAAAGGTGCTATTTGTGGTATTAAAAATTAATATTTTAATTATTAACTTTAGTTTGACAAACTAACGTTATTATTTAACTAAATTTTTCATTAGAAGTATTTGTTAATATACTATTATATGGTTTAAGAGACCATTACTTACTTTCAGCCATCTAATGAAATTTCAATTATTTTTGAAATTCATTTAATGAAGTATTTTGGCGAGATTCTTTCTACTACAATAGGTATAAATCTGTGGTTTGCTCCGCAGATTTCTGAACATTGCCCGTATAATAATCTCGATCGTGTTGAAATAAATCTAATTTGATTTAGTCGACCAGGAGTAGCATCTACCTTAACACCCAATGATGGGATTGTTCATGAGTGAATCACATCTGCTGCTGAAACTAATATTCGTACTTGAGAAGTGAATGGGATTACTATTCGATTATCTACATCAAGAAGTCGGAAGTTGTAATTTTTTATTTCATTTGTAGGAATTATGTAAGAATCAAATTCAATATTTTTGAAATCAGAGTATTCATATGATCAATATCATTGATGTCCAACTGTTTTAATTGTAATTATTGGGTTATTAGTTTCATCGAGAATGTAAATTAATCGAAGTGATGGAAGTGCAATGAAAATTAAAGTAATTGCAGGGAGAATGGTTCAAATTAATTCAATTATTTGTCCTTCCAGGAGAAATCGGTGAGTTAATTTATTAAAAAATAAGCCCGCTATTATTTGCCCTACTAGGATTGTAATAATCACAAGAATTAATAAAGTGTGATCATGGAAAAATGATAACTGTTCTATTAAGGGAGAGGCTCTATCTTGGAGTAATATTAATTTTCATGTTGCTTTTTCTAAAAAAAGCTTATAACTTTATATATGGGGCTTAAATCCATTGCACTAGTCTGCCATATCAGAAGTTTGATAATATTGGCAACTCAGAATATCTATGTTCTGCTGGAGGTGTATTTTGTAATCATTCAATTGATGTAGGTAGATTTAAAGGTACTAAAGTTTTTCGAGAAGCAGAAAATCTTTCTCAAATAATAAAAATTAGGAACATTACCCCAATAAATGAAACAATTGATCCGATTGAGGAAACAATGTTTCATAAGGTGTATGCATCTGGATAATCTGAATATCGTCGAGGTATTCCTCTTAATCCTAAAAAGTGTTGTGGGAAAAATGTAACATTTACTCCAATGAATATTGTTAGGAATTGAGCCTTGCATAGTTTAGGGTTTAGTGTTAATCCTGTAAATAAAGGATATCAATGAACTAATCCTCCCATGATTGCAAATACTGCTCCTATAGAAAGTACATAGTGGAAATGAGCTACTACGTAGTAAGTATCATGAAGTATAATGTCAATTGAAGAATTGGCTAAGACTACTCCAGTTAATCCTCCTACAGTAAATAGGAATACAAATCCTAAGGCTCATATTATTGAAGGTCTATAGTTTATTTGAGTTCCATGAAGTGTTGCTAGTCAACTGAAAATTTTAATTCCTGTTGGAACTGCAATGATTATTGTAGCAGAAGTAAAGTATGCTCGTGTATCAACGTCTATTCCTACAGTGAATATGTGATGTGCTCAAACAACAAATCCAAGTAGACCAATTGCTATTATTGCATAAATTATTCCCAAGGTTCCAAATGCTTCCTTTTTTCCTCTTTCTTGTCTAATAATGTGGGAAATTATTCCAAACCCTGGTAAAATTAGAATATAAACTTCAGGATGTCCAAAAAATCAAAATAAATGTTGATAAAGAATTGGATCTCCTCCCCCAGCTGGGTCGAAGAATGAAGTATTAATATTTCGATCTGTAAGTAGTATTGTAATTGCTCCTGCCAATACTGGCAATGAAAGGAGTAAAAGTACTGCAGTAATTACTACAGCTCAAACAAATAAAGGTATTCGGTCAAATGATATTCCTTGAGGTCGTATATTGATTACTGTAGTAATAAAGTTTACGGCACCTAGAATTGATGAAATCCCAGCTAAATGTAGACTAAAAATAGCCAAATCTACTGAGGATCCTCCATGGGCAATATTAGATGAAAGAGGGGGGTATACAGTTCATCCAGTTCCTGCACCATTTTCAACAATTCTTCTCATTAAAAGGAGGGTTAGAGAAGGGGGGAGTAGTCAAAATCTCATGTTATTTATTCGTGGAAATGCTATGTCAGGGGCTCCCAATATTAAGGGTACTAGTCAATTTCCAAATCCACCAATTATGATTGGCATAACTATGAAGAAAATTATGATAAAAGCATGAGCTGTGACAATCACATTATAAATTTGATCGTCTCCAATTAGTGATCCGGGGTTTCCTAACTCAGCACGAATTAAAAGTCTCAGGGATGTACCTACTATTCCTGATCATGCTCCAAAAATGAAATAAAGTGTTCCAATGTCCTTGTGGTTAGTAGAGAATAATCACTTATTCGGTAATGTGGCTGAGTTTAGGCGATAAATTGTAAATTTATTAACGAATTTTTAATTCCATTACCAAAATAAGTTTAATAGTCAATCATGATTTTAAATTGCAAATTTAAAGGTAATTAATTTTTTAAACTTTTAGTCTGATATGAAGCGTTTGCGAAATATTAGTTCCTATTGTATAAGTCGTTTCCCTTCCTTTCTCGGCAAGGCTTAGAAAGACCTATTTCTATTTACAGCTTTGAAGGCTGTTAGTTTTTTTAACTTAAATCCTTTATAGGAAGTTAAGTGTCAACGTACATAGGATTAGTCTAGGGATTGTTATTATGTTGATAATAATTAACGTTTTCTTGTTAATTTCGTTTTTATTGTTTTTGATTTCTGCTGTTGTTATTGCCATCGATGATAAAATGATTCGAATGTAGATAAACAGCATGATTAAAGTGGTGACGATTATAAAAAACGTGAGAGTTATTATTTGGCTATTGATTATTCAGTTAATAATTAATCATTTTGGTAAGAACCCGATGAATGGGGGTAGTCCACCGAGTGACAAAAAGTTAATTATGAATGAAATTTTCGTTAGCTTGTTTGAATTTATTATTGAATTGATCTGATTTATGAAGAATGAGTTAGATATTTTGAATATTATTACTACATTTAAGTTAATTAGGGTGTAAATTGTAAAATAAATTGTCCATATTGATAGTGAAATCATTAGCGTTGATAATATTCAAGCAATGTGATTAATTGAAGAGAAGGCTAGGATTTTTCGTAGTCTAATTTGATTAAATCCTCTAATTGTTCTAATAATTAACGAAAGAATAATGATTCTGATTAGGAATTGGCTATTGATTTTGTTATTTATAAGTAGTATTATTGGTGCAATTTTTTGTCAAGTAAGTAAAATAAGGGAGTTTAATCACCTTAATCCTTCAATTACCTCAGGAAATCAAAAATGAAATGGGGCTGCTCCTAATTTTGTTAGTAAAGCTGAATTCATTATTATTGAAAAGTAAAAATTTACTAGGGGGTTAATAAACTCTCTTGTCAATAATATTGAAATTACGGCTATTAATAAAATTAATGAGGCTATTGCCTGTGTAATGAAATATTTTAGTGATGATTCTGATGAAAATATGTTTTTTCTATTGGAAAATAAAGGAATGATCGATAATAGATTAATTTCTAGTCCTATTCATATTCTAAATCACGAATATGATGAGATTGAAATTAATGTTCCTAGAATTATCGAATTGAAGAAGATGATTTTGTATATTTTAATTAAAAAGAGAAAGATTTTACTTTCATTGACAGGGTATGAACCTATAAGCTTGCTTAGCTTATCTTTTTATGTTTTAGTATAGGATGTATAGGAATTTTTGATGTTCCAGGAAACAGTTTGATTCTGTTAAACATAATGAAGGTGGTAGTGACACATAATCTATTCTATCAAAATAGCCCTTTTTTCAGGCACTTCATTA